TTTAATATGAGAATAACTCCTACCACTTCTGATACTGAGGTTTCTGCAAAAAATCTGGGACGTATCGCCCAAATAATTGGTCCGGTACTAGATGTAACTTTTCCACCAAGGAAGATGCCTAATATTTACAATGCTCTGATAGTTCAAGGTCGAGATACTGTTGGTCAACAAATTAACGTAACTTGTGAAGTACAGCAATTATTAGGAAATAATCGAGTTAGAGCTGTCGCTATGAGTGCTACAGATGGTCTAAGGAGAGGAATGGACGTGATTGACACGGGAGCTCCTCTAAGTGTTCCAGTCGGCGGAGCAACTCTGGGGCGAATTTTCAACGTGCTTGGAGAGCCCATTGATAATTTAGGTCCTGTAGATACTCGCACAACATCGCCTATTCATAGATCCGCGCCTGCCTTTGTACAGTTAGATACAAAATTATCTATTTTTGAAACAGGAATTAAAGTAGTAGATCTGTTAGCTCCTTACCGCCGTGGAGGAAAAATAGGACTTTTCGGTGGAGCTGGGGTAGGTAAAACAGTACTCATTATGGAATTGATCAATAACATTGCCAAAGCTCATGGGGGTGTATCCGTATTTGGCGGCGTAGGGGAACGTACTCGTGAGGGAAATGATCTTTATATGGAAATGAAAGAATCTGGAGTAATTAATGAAAAAAATATTGCGGAATCAAAAGTAGCTCTAGTCTACGGTCAAATGAATGAACCGCCGGGAGCTCGTATGCGAGTTGGTTTAACTGCCCTAACTATGGCGGAATATTTCCGAGATGTCAATGAACAAGACGTACTTCTATTTATCGACAATATATTCCGTTTTGTCCAAGCAGGATCCGAAGTATCCGCCTTATTGGGCCGAATGCCTTCCGCTGTGGGTTATCAACCCACCCTTGCTACTGAAATGGGTACTTTACAAGAAAGGATTACTTCTACCAAAGAAGGATCTATAACTTCTATTCAAGCAGTTTATGTACCTGCAGACGATTTGACCGATCCTGCCCCTGCCACGACATTTGCACATTTGGATGCTACGACTGTACTATCAAGAGGGTTAGCTGCCAAAGGTATCTATCCAGCGGTAGATCCTTTAGATTCAACGTCAACGATGCTCCAGCCTCGGATTGTTGGTGAAGAACATTATGAAACTGCGCAAAGAGTTAAACAAACTTTACAACGTTACAAAGAACTTCAGGATATTATAGCTATCCTTGGGTTGGACGAATTATCCGAAGAGGATCGCTTAACTGTAGCAAGAGCGCGAAAAATGGAACGTTTCTTATCACAACCTTTTTTCGTAGCAGAAGTATTTACCGGTTCGCCAGGGAAATATGTTGGTCTAGCAGAAACAATTAGAGGGTTTCAATTGATTCTTTCTGGAGAATTGGACAGTCTTCCTGAACAAGCCTTTTATTTGGTGGGTAATATCGATGAAGTTACTGCGAAGGCTACGAACTTAACTTAGAAATGGAGAGCAAATTGAAGAAATGACTTTCAATCTTTGTGTGCTGACCCCCAATCAAATTGTTTGGGATTCAGAAGTGAAGGAAATTATTTTGTCTACTAATAGTGGACAAATTGGAGTATTATCAAATCATGCCCCTATTGCCACAGCTGTAGATATAGGTATTTTGAGAATACGCCTTAACGACCAATGGTTAACGGTGGCTCTGATGGGCGGTTTTGCTAGAATAGGCAATAATGAGATTACTATTTTAGTAAAAGATGCAGAGAGGGGTAGTGACATTGATCCACAAGAAGCACAACAAACTCTTAAAATAGCAGAAGCTAACTTGAATAAGGCTGAAGGCAAGAGACAAACAATTGAGGCAAATCTAGCTCTCAGACGAGCTAGGACACGAGTAGAGGCTATCAATATGATCTCGTAACAAACAAGTTGGTGCAGCCAAATAATTAAAAAAGAAAAAAAAAGGTGAGTAGAAAAACTTATTAGATACCAGAATCAATGGTATCTAATAAGTTCTACCTATACCTTACCTACTATTGGATTTGAACCAATGACTCCTGCCGTATGAAAGCAATACTCTAACCACTGAGTTAAGTAGGTCATTTATCATACAAAAAAAGTACCCATCTATCAGATCAATGGATTATAAATGTACTATTACTTATAAGCAATACCAACGCAATATCAATCAAAAAGATTGGATTATGTAATATTCATCTTGACAAGAATTTATTTATCTAATATGATAAAATATGTAGCAAAAGGGCTATAGCTCAGTTAGGTAGAGCGCCTCGTTTACACACGCGCCAATGTTTTTTCAAAGGAGTCCATCATGTACTTAAAAGAGTTGATCTTAATTGATAAATCGATGTCTTACTCTCTCTGGGAACAAAATAAGAGAACAATAGCCTGACAAAGGATTTAGACATCAAATAGAATCCATAATGGATTTGAGATATTGATAAGGTGAATACTTAATCTATTCAATGCGAGGCATAATGAGTCTAGGGACCTCAAAACAATT